AAGCAGGAAGTTCTAAAAAAATATAGATCTCCTCAGGTAGGATTTGAACCTACGACCAATCGGTTAACAGCCGACCGCTCTACCACTGAGCTACTGAGGAACAATGTCGAGAGTTCAATCTTATATACATTCAAAGATTTTTGTTCTTTGAATCGATCTATAATGCAGGAACCATTGAAAAATAAAAAACCCAAAGGTTTTTTTGGAACTTTGGGAACTTTGCGTACACTCTACCCTCTATTCTACAGAAAAAAGGTAACGATAGCAATCCCCTTCGCCTCCCCGGAGAACGTCTCCGAGACAAAGGGAGGCGGTCAACCATCACCATGATCTTCTCCACTGTCTCCTCCAAGATGCATATTGATCAATTGATTTTTACGGTGCTGCAACTCTGCCGTTTGCTAAGTTCATACTAACTGGCAACAAAGAATTCTCTATCTTTCTTTCACCTCTCTGTCTACCCTGAACTCTAAAGCTTTCATAGGAATACTAGAATACATTTCTATACGATTTGCTCAGTGGTTTTAGTGGATAAAGTAGTGAGGTAGTGGGAAGTCGGGAAGTGAGGGGAATACATATCAGCGATCGTACCGTCATTATTTCAATTATTAAAATTATCTACCCCATTTTTTTTAATTTTGAAAAACAAACATTTGAAGAAAATTTAAACTCCTATCCGATCCGATACCGATGAAAGAAATTATTAGTAATAAACACATACCAAAAATTAATCCGAATAAATAAGAAGAAATTCTTCCTCCCTCTAAATATTTTGTACTTTCTCCTCCAAATGCAATTAATAGACTAAATCCATTTACAATACCATCGATTATCCATTCATCAAAAAATGAAACAACCTGAGCTAATACTCGTGTACCTTTCACAAATATTATTTCATAATAACCATCTATATAACCTCGAAAGTAAGACCAATTATATATAAAAGAAAAAAAAAATTTGAAATTTTTTTCTAAAAAAAGTTCAAATTTTTCTTCTGAATTTTTTGGAAAAAATGAAACAGGTCCATATAAAATGAAAGCAATGAATATTCCGCTAAAAACTATACTCAATGAACTAAGAGCATTTAATCCAAACTCTAACCAATTCCCATCAGTTATTTCATTAGAATTTTCAAACATTGGATATAACCATTGAGATAATAAATCTGATCCAAGTTGTCCTTGCGGAAAAGGAGCACCTAAGAAACCAAAGAATGAAGTAGGTATTGTTAATACTAATAAAGAAAATACCATTTTATTATCTGATTCTTCAGGAAATATAAATTTTTTTGTGTCCGAAATTTCGTTTCCATTTTCACTTCCATCTATATTAAAAAAATTATCAGATTTATTTAAAATAGAATTTTTTTCTTTTGAAATAAATTCTAATTTTAAATTATTCGATTTTGAGTCTCCCCAAATTGATACGGGATAAATAACAAATCCTTTATTTGAATTAACTCTTAAATGACCTTCAAACGTTAGGGAGTAAATACGAAACATATAAAATGCTGTTAGTCCTGCTGTAATTGAAGATATACATCCAAGACTTGAAAAATAGAACCAACTATCTGTAATAATTTCATCTTTAGACCAGAAACAAGCGAACGGAGGAATACCACAGAGAGAAAATGTACCTATAAGAAAAGTTGTTCCTGTAATTGGCATATATTCTCTCAAACCACCCATAAAAGCAATATTTTGACATTTATTAGGAGAATATCCAACAATCGATTCCATGGAATGAATAACTGAGCCAGATCCAAGAAACAATAAAGCTTTTGAATATGCATGTGTGATTAAATGAAATAAGCCAGCTTGATATGAACCTATACCTAAAGCTAACGTCATATAACCCAATTGAGACATTGTAGAATAAGCTAAACCCTTTTTAATATCTTTTTGAGCGAGAGCTATAGTAGCTCCTAATAAAGCAGTTATTGCTCCTATCCAAGAAATAATATTCATTATATAAGGTAGGGCTTGGAAGGGGGGAAATAATCGCGCTGTTAAAAAAATACCTGCGGCTACCATAGTTGCAGCATGTATTAAAGCAGAAATTGGAGTCGGTCCTTCCATAGCATCTGGTAACCATACATGTGGTGGAAATTGTGCAGATTTTGCAATCGGACCTAAGAATAAAAGAAGAGCACATAAACTAGCAAAATAAAAATTAATTTCATGATTAATAAGTAATTCATTGAATCGCTGAAATAATGTTTCAAATTCGAAACTACCTGTCATCCAATAGAAACCCAAAATACCTGATAATAGTCCAAAATCTCCTATACGATTTGTTACAAAAGCTTTTTGGCAAGCATTAGCCGCACTGGGTCTAGTAAACCAAAAACCTATTAATAAATAAGAACACATTCCTACTAATTCCCAAAAAATATAAATTTGGACTAAATTAGGACTAAGTACTAAACCTAGCATGGAAGCTGTGAAAAGACTTAAGTATGCAAAAAATCTTACATAACCTTGATCATGAGACATATAACTATCGCTATAAATCATAACAAGAACTCCTACGGTAGTAATTAAAACTAACATAATAGAAGTAAGTGGATCAATTAAAAATCCTATTTTAAAACCAATCTGCTTATCGAGAATCCAAGACCATAAGAATCTATAAATAATATTATTACTAATTTGTTGCCATAAAATAGTAAAAGAAAAAAGCATGGCTATATTTAATAATAATATACTAAAAATAGCCCATATATGACGAAGACTTTTAGTCGATTTTGGAAAAGAGAATAAATTTAAGCCTATTGAAATAGAAGCTACAAATGGAAGAAAAGGTACGATCCAAATAAATTGATATATAAATTCCATAAATAAATTTTTTGTACAATAAAAAAATCTTATTTTTTTTTTTATTTCTAGTTTATAATTGACTAGATTAGAAAATAGATTTGGAAACAAAGAAAAAGTTTCGGATTCTTATCCTGTCTATTAAAAAATTTACTCAAAATTACCTTACAAATTTTTTTTTAAATAAATTATTAAACAAAATAAATTAAAAAAAAATTTATTTATTATTAAAGTAATAAGATATTATATATAGTTTATGAACTAAGAGATATATCTATTTTTAATAGTATTGTAAATTTGTTTTATAAAAGTTTTACAAAATTTAAAATAATTAAGATTAATTATTTTATTTAGTAAATTTAATTAATTTTTTTTTCAATTTATAATAATTTTTTCATTTACAATAAATTCCAGAATGAATATATACGCTATAATTGAAACCGGAGGTGAACAACTTCGAGTAGAACCAGGAAGATTTTATGATATTCATCATTTTAGTTCATTAAACCCAGAAGATTTAAATTCTAATACTAAAATATTGATTTATCGAGTATTACTGATTCGTAATAAAACTACTATTAGTATCGGACAACCCTGGTTAAAAAATGCAATAGTAAAAGGAAGAATTTTACATTCTCATTTCGAAAACAAAATTACTGTTTATAAAATGAATTCGAAGAAAAAAACAAGACGTAAATTTGGACATCGACAAAATTCAACTCGATTTATAGTAGATTCTATTAGTTTAGACGGAAAAGAATTATCAAAATAAATATATGAAAAAATTTAAGAATAAAATGTAAAATATGAACTAAAAAAAAATTTAAAAGCTTACATTGAAAGGAATTTTATTTATGGCCGTTCCAAAAAAGCGTATTTCCAAGTCGAAAAAAAAAATTCGTAAAACTATATGGAGAGAAAAAGCAAATCAAGCTAGAATAAAAGCTTTTTCATTAGCTCAATCTATTTTAACAGGTCGTTCAAAAAGCTTTTATTACACCATAAATGAAAAAAATTCTGAGTCATCTCAATAATTTGAAATTCATGATGGATGAGAGAATACGATAATATGAATACAAAAAGCATACCCTTAAAACTTTAATAAGAAATTGAATTTAGTTATTAGTTAATAGGGTAATTAAATTAATATATAGCACCTAACAATTAAATGTCTTTATAAAAAACAAAGAAAATATAATATATAATAAAAATATAATTTAATAAAAAATAGATAGTTTCATTTAGTTAAAAATAAATGAAACTATCTTGGATATTGAAATAAAAATAAAATTTTTGTAAGAGCAGCAGGATCCGAACCCGCGACCTCCATCACTCCAAGATGGCACGTTATCAAGCTACGCTATGCCCCATTAAAATTGAATTAAAAAAAATCAAGATTAGTTACTATTTAATATAAAAAAATTTTACATATTATTTTATTTTATCTAGAAGATTGACCTTTTATTGAAAATTATGCTATATTCTTTTTTGAGAAGCCGCCATGGTGAAATCGGTAGACACGCTGCTCTTAGGAAGCAGTGCTAACGCATCTCGGTTCGAGTCCGAGTGGCGGTATTTAAAGTAAATTCCATTTTTTAGTTTATTTCTTTATTAAATTTAGGATATATCTTTTCAGCTCAAATTTAAAATTGAATTTTTAATAATTTAAATTATTAAAAATTCAATTTTAAATTAACTTCAAATAGTTAAATGATATAAAAACAAATTCTCATTTAACTATTTAAAATAAATTTAATGTTTAAATAATTAAAATTTTATTACAATAAAATTTTAATGAGATTAAATATATATTTTTTTTATTTTAGACAAGTTCAAGAAATGAATTTAGATAAAACAAAATTTACTTTACTGTTCCATGAAGATAAAACTGAATTAGGATAAATACCGATACCAATAATGGGGAAAATTAAACAAATTAAGATAGAAATTTCCCGTGGTCCTGCATCCATATTGGAAAAAATGAAAAATTTAGAAAACTTATATCCATAAAACATTTGACGTAGCATTGATAATAAATAAATAGGAGTTAATATTATTCCAATTGCTTCTATTATTGTAATAAGTATTTTGAAACTAAGAGAATATTTATGACTAATAACTATTCCTAAAAAAATCAAAGATTCTGCTACAAATCCACTCGTGCCAGGTAATGCTAATGATGCCATTGAAAAACTACTAAACATAGTAAATATTTTAGGCATATAAATAGCTGTTCCACCCATTTGTTCAAGAAAAAGAGTGCGTGTTCTATCATAACTTATTCCCGCTAAGAAGAAAAGTGCAGCACCAATTAATCCATGAGAAATCATTTGTAAAATAGCTCCATTAAGACCCAAATCTGTCATGGAACCAATACCAATAAGCACAAAACCCATATGTGATATTGAGGAATAAGCAATTCTTCGTTTTAAATTACGTTGACTAAAAGAAGTGAGGGCTGCGTAAATAATTTGAATTGCTCCTATTATTACCATCCACGGAGCAAAAATGGAATGAGCATGAGGTAATAATTCCATATTGATTCGAATTATTCCATACCCTCCCATTTTCAAAAGTATTCCTGCTAAAAGCATACATGTACTATAATGTGCTTCCCCATGAGTATCCGGTAACCAAGTATGTGAAGGAAATATTGGTAATTTAACAGCATAGGCAATAGAAAATCCTAAATATAATATTATTTCTAATTCTATAGGATATGATTTACTAGATAAACTTTGTAAATCTAATGTTAGTTGATTAGAACCATAAAATCCCGTGGTTGAAGCTCCCATCAAAATAAAAATCGAACCACCAGCCGTATATAAAATAAATTTTGTCGCAGCATATAACCGTCTTTTTCCTCCCCATATACATAAAAGTAAATAAACTGGAATCAATTCCAATTCCCACATAAAAAAGAAAAGTAAAATATCTTGAGAAGCAAATAATCCTACTTGACCACTGTACATTGCTAACATTAAAAAATAGAATAATCGTGGATTTTTGGTAACAGGCCAAGCAGCTAGGGTGGCTAAAGTAGTAATAAAACCTGTTAATAAAACAAGTCCAATTGAAAGCCCATCAATTCCTAATCTCCAATGAAAATCAAAAAACTTAATCCAATTATAATCTTCTTTTAATTGAATAAATTGATTACTGAATTTAAATTGATAACAAAAAACATAAGTTATTAAAAGAAATTCTAATAAACAAATACCTAAAGTGTACCATCGAACAAAATTATTTCCTTTAGTAGGAAATAATGGAATTACGAGACCTGCAGATATAGGTAAGAGAATGGTTATAGTTAGCCAGGGAAAATTACTCATGATAAGAATTAAAAAAAAACTTTGAATAAAAAAAACCCATACTCAATCAAATTTGATTGAGTAGGGGTAAAAAAATACTCAAAATTTTTATTTTTTTTTTGTCTTTTGCTTAATAGGATAGACCCATACTTCGAGTAGTTTCGGCTCCTAAATAAACACGTACACTCAAAAAATCTGTTGGACAAGCAGATTCACACCTTTTACAACCGACACAATCTTCTGTTCTAGGAGCAGAGGCAATTTGATTAGCTTTGCATCCGTCCCAAGGTACCATTTCCAATACATCCGTAGGACATGCTCTTACACATTGGGTACAACCAATACATGTATCATAAATTTTTACTGAATGTGTCATTAATTCTTAAACTCCAAAATATTGTTAAAAGCCTTAAATTTAATAAAATTATAATAAAATATTATTCTATTATATAGAAATTTTTTTCGATCAAAAAGTTTAATATTAGTAAAAAAAAAGGTATATATATAGTTATATGTATTTTTTAGTAAATAAATTACCATTTTAATAAATTAAATTGATCGATACGAGTTGAATTTTTATTACGGTAAATGGCTAAAACAATAGCCAATCCAATAGCTGCCTCAGCTGCTGCAATGGCTACAATAAAAATAGCAAAAATTTCACCTTTTGTTTGTTGAGTATCGAAAGAATTGGAAAAAGTTATAAGATTTGTATTAACAGCATTAAAAAGTAATTCTAAACACATCAGTGCTCGAACCATATTTCGACTTGTGATTAATCCGAAAAGACCAATACAAAATAAATAAGCACCTAAATTCAGTAGATGTTCAAGCATTAAAAATGAACTCCTTATAAACGTAAAAAATTTAAAAAGTTGTAGGATTTTTTTTTATTCGTACTTCTTTTTTTTCATTCATTCTAATCAAATCTTCTCGACGAGCTATAGCGATAGCGCCTATTAATGCCATTAGGAGAACTATAGAAAGAAGTTCGAATGGAAGCAAAAATTGGGTTAATAAAAGATAGCCAATAATTTGAACATTTTGTGTAAAATCAAAATTTAAAGAAGTTTTTGATTCCGTGATTAAAGTAATGTTAGACCATGATGTATTGAAAATTATAGTAACTAATAAGGAGAAAATAATTAAACAAGCTATAGAAGTAATTTTATCGCCTATAGTCCAAGATAGAAAAAGTTTTAACGATTGTGGCTTATTGATTAACATAACAGCAAATACAATTAAAACATTTACCGCTCCCACATAAATTAAAATCTGTGCTGCAGCTACAAAATCAGCATTTAATGCAAAATAGAAAAGGGATATACAAAAAAAAACAAGCCCTAAGAAAAAGGCCGAATAGACTATATTTGTGAGTAATACTACTCCCAAACTTCCCAATATCACCCCTGTTTCTAAAAGAAAAAAAATAATTTCATGAAATGGCTCAAACAATTCAATTATATTCACAATAGATTTAAATCCTCATTTTATTACTCTGATTTTTTAACAAAAAAAAAATATTTAATTTTTTTGGTGAAAAAATTAAAAATAACAAAAAACTATATATAAATATATTTTTAACATTTTTAATTTAATCCAAAAAATTTGTCACATTTCTTGAATTAGAATGACCTTCTATATTACCTTTAGATAAATAATTAAAATTTGAAATAGTTTTAATTGTAGAATCTTCGATTACAGAAATAGGTAACCGTCCTAAAGCAATTTGATCATAATTTAAATCATGACGATCGTAAATTGAAAGTTCATATTCTTCGGTCATGGATAAACAATTTGTAGGACAATATTCGACGCAATTTCCACAGAATATGCAAATTCCAAAATCAATACTATAACTTTTTAGTTGTTTTTTTTTCACATCTTTTTTCAATTCCCAATCAACCACGGGCAAATTAATTGGACATACACGAACACATACTTCACAGGCAATGCACTTATCAAACTCGAAATGAATACGTCCACGAAAACGCTCAGAGGGAATTAATTTTTCATAGGGGTATTGAATAGTCATTGGTAAGCGATTCATATGATCTAAGGTTACCATAAAACCTTGACCAATATACCTTGCAGCTTGTATTGCTTGTTCACTATAGTTTTGAAGTCCACTTACCATAGTAAACATATAATAAATTTCCTTAAATACATTTTTTTTTTACTTACAGAATTTTATATATATAAAATATTTATAATAAAATAACTTGAAAAGAAGCTGTTAATAATAAATTTCCTAGCGCAATAGGTAACATAAATTTCCAACCGAGATCTAGCAATTGATCCATTCTTACTCTAGGCAATGTCCATCTTGTCATGATAGAAATAAATAAGAATAGATAAGCTTTGATTAATATAATAATAATTCCAATTATTACATTAATAACTTGACTAAGTGCACTACTAAAATTCCATTCTAAATAATTAGAATTTGATATAAATGGAATAGAAAAATGCCATCCACCTAAATAAAGAATTACTACAAATAATGAAGAAGCTAATAGATTTAAATAAGAAGCAACATAAAAGAATCCAAATTTTATACCGGAATATTCTGTTTGGTAACCCGCAACTGGTTCTTCTTCTGCTTCTGGTAAATCAAACGGTAATCTTTCGCATTCTGCTAAAGAAGCAATAAAAAAAGCTAAAAAACCAATAGGTTGACGCCATAAATTCCATCCCCAAAAACCATACTTCGCCTGTGCTTCAACGATATCAACTGTACTTAAACTATTAGATAATTATAGTCGATTTAACATTACTGTTAATATCTCTATTTCAAAACCGTACGTGAAACGTTAGCGTCATACGGCTCCTCACTGGTCGTTTCAATAAAAGTTTTTTCAATTTCATTATAAAAAATATTTTTTTATTTAACCCAAGAAATTCTGTTTGCTATAACAATAAATGCTTCTGAATCTATCTCAGCCTTTACAACTATGGTTAGTACCAACTCCAATTTCTAACAAAAAATTATAATAAATATTTTTATTTGTATCGAGAATTGTAAAAGGATTACTTCGTTCCTAATAGTCATATGAATTTAATAAATAGGGTATACTTTAGACTGATTTTATAAGGAAATACTTTTTAAACATTTCTACTAATGCTAAATCCTTGTTGTATTTTGATAAATATTGATTCTCTATAAAATTATTTTCTACGAATCTATTATGTATTTTGGTGTTTCTAACCATTTATTTCTGCTCGATTTTAAATATTATAAAAAAATTTCATATATTTTATCTTTTGCTCCCGCTATCAGGTTTAGATAACTAATCTGTAACCTGGGGTACATCTTTTTATTTGTTTTGCATGCTTTCACTCTTGTATATAGAGGATGGGACTTGATTTTAGTACTGCGAATTAAAATGCTGTTTTATTTTACCCACATGACGGTTCAGTTTTTTCAGTCAAAATAAGAAAAAAACTTATTTACTAAAATTGAATTTAAAGTTTTGTTTACGAATCACACGTAGAGATATAGATAATACACATAAAGCTAAAGGAATTTCGTAACTAATAGATTGAGCAGCTGCTCTAAAACCACCCAGAAATGAATATTTATTATTAGATCCATATCCTGCCATGAGAAGCCCGAGGGGAACGATACTACAAATAGCGATCCAGAAAAAAACACCTATACTGAGATCGGCTAAAATAATATTGTGACCGAAAGGAATTACTAAATAACTTAAAAATACTGGTATAACAACTATTATTGGTCCAATATTAAATAACCAAGTATCTCCTTTAGAGGGAATAATATCTTCTTTTAATAACAACTTAAATCCATCTGCTAAAGCTTGAATTATTCCTAAAGGACCAGCATATTCAGGCCCAATACGTTGCTGTATTCCCGCAGATATTTTTCTCTCAAGCCATACCAGAATTAAGACTCCTATGGTAATTGCTAACAAGAGAATGGTGATTGAAAAAATAATCCAGATAAAATTAAAAAATTCTTTAGATAAATTTAAAGCAGAAAAAAAATTAACAACTTGTTCTTTAAGATTGGTATTAAAACCCATTTTAACGATCAACCTCTCCCATAATAATATCTATACTACCCAATATTGTCATAATATCTGCTAATTTCATTCCTTTTACTAATTGAGGAAGAATTTGCAAATTGATAAAACCGGGTGGACGAATTTTCCATCTCCAGGGAAAAACACTATCATCTCCTATCAAAAAAATACCTAATTCTCCTTTTGAGGCTTCTACTCTAATATAATGTTCTTGTTTAGGTAATTTAAATGTGGGAGAAGGTTTTTTACTAATAAACTGATATTCAAAATTATTCCATTCTGATTTTTTTCCTCGCTGGAGCCGCCGAGCCTCCAAATTTTCATAAGGTCCCCCAGGAATTGATTTTAATGCTTGTTGAATTATTTTCACTGATTCTCTCATTTCTCCAATTCGGACTAAATATCGAGCTAGTGAATCGCCTTCTTTTTGCCATTGTATTTGCCAATCTGGTTCATCATAACATTCATAATGATCAACTTTTCGAAGATCCCACTGAACTCCTGAAGCACGTAACATAGGTCCAGATAAACCCCAATTTATGGCTTCTTCTCTTTCAATAATACCTATTCCTTCTACTCGTTTCAAAAAAATAGGATTTTGTGTAATAAGTTTTTCATATTCATCAACTTTTGGTAGAAAGTAATCACAAAAATCTAAACACTTATCTATCCAACCATAAGGTAAATCAACAGCAACTCCTCCAATACGAAAATAATTATGCATCATTCGCATACCTGTAGCTGCTTCAAATAAATCATATATCATTTCTCTTTCTCTTAAAATATAAAAAAAAGGAGTTTGTGCCCCAATATCAGCCATAAAAGGTCCAAGCCATAATAAATGAGAAGCCACACGACTTGACTCGAGCATAATAATTCGGATATAACTAGCTCTTTTTGGAACTTGAATATTTGTTAGTTTTTCCGGTGCATTAACAGTTATAGCTTCTGTAAACATTGTAGCTAAGTAGTCCCGACGTGTAACATATGGAAGATATTGAACGATTGTTCTATTTTCAGCAATTTTTTCCATACCCCTATGTAAATAACCCAATATAGGTTCACAATCAATAACATTTTCACCATCTAAAGTAACCATAAGTCGAAGAACACCATGCATTGAGGGATGGTGAGGACCCATACTTACTATCATGGGTTTTGTTCTTGTAGCAAGCATGGTCATATATAACGCTCCTTTTCATTCATTATAAAAAAATAACTAAAAATTGAAAAACTAACGAATTTTTAATTTACGAATACTTAATTTATTTATTAAATTTTCATAACTTGGTAAATTTTTTTGTGATAAGTAATTTAAAAGACGTTTCCGTTTTCCTAATATTTTCCATAAACCCCTTTGGGACGAATAATCTTTGCTATGAAATTTTAAATGATCTGTAAGTTTTAAAACTTTATTGGTTAAATGAGATATTTGAGACTCTACGGATCCTGTTTTTTCTTTAGAAAGTAAATATGAACTAATAAATAGTTTTTTGGACATAAAAAAATAGCTCCTAATTTTATATTATTTTAATCAATAATAAATTATATTTATTTAATAGTTGTTATTATTATGATTATAAACAAAAAAAAAAAAAACTTAAAAATAAAAAAAAATTGGAAAAAATAAAGATAATGATAATTTTTTGATTATAACCAATAATTTCTCAATAACTAAAAAACCTTAAGTGTACATACGAATTCTTAACATACTAAATCGACTTCCATTAGTTGTGTTAAACCAAAATCTATTAATACATGCTAAATCTTCTAATCGAAAACTTGGCCAAAGAAAATGTTTAATTGTCAACTTTTTGGTTTGATCCTGCATTTTCCGTAATTTCATTTGTTTCTCCCCGTTTTCTTCCAAAAAATCTTTATCCAAATTCAAAATTTTATTTTTACTTAAATTCAAAAGATTTAAAATTTTTAGTTCTTTAGAATGTTTTGGAAGCATAATATCTTCAATATTAACTAAAACAATTTTTTTTTTTTGCTTATTTTGAAAGATTTCTATACGTGATGTAGATTCATTTAAATTTTGAAAATCTGAATTTTTTTTGAATCTTTTTTTTGATTTAAAAAAAAGACTTACTACTTTATACAGTAAAATTTGATCATCAAGTACACGTGGTAAACGATGTTCAGAATTAATTGTTAATTTATTTATACCTATATCTCTGCAAAAAAGAAGACGAAATAAATTTAAATTTTCACGCATTTTAGCAGAAAGTGAAATAACATTTTGTTGATCTTGCATAAAAGTCATAAGAGAAGCCATATCTCCTAATTCTTTAAATTTCTTTTCTATATTTTTTGATTTCCATTTCCATTGACGAATAATTTGATGACGCTCTCTTTCTCGAAGTGATTTTCTATTTTGAACATTTTTTTTATTCTTTTGCTTTAATAAAGAAATGTTAGATATAGCTATTTTTTCAATTTCAGTTATTTCTTTTTTTTCTGTAAGCGTTGGAATTAACCACAAAGTTAAATTAGATTTAATAAAATTATTTTTTTCATTTTTTCCTGTTTGTGAAAATTCATTATTAAATATATTTTTTTCTTTATTATTTGTTAATTTAATAAAATCTGGATTTTTTTTTAAATCGAAATAACTATAACATAAATAATTATATTGATATCGTTTATTTAATTTTCTATTTTTTTTTAATAAAGAATTCGTACCTAGTTTGTAAGAAAAATTTTTTTTGTTAAATGAAACTAATATTTGTTTCTGTTTTTCCGAAACTATAAAATTTTTTTTTTTCCATTGATGAGTAACCTGATTTCTCCATTTTTGTGGTGCTAGTTTATACCACACTTGTGAAGATATATTATATCTATTAAAATTTTGTAACCATTTTTTCCAATTTTTTTCTCTCAAATTATTAAGTTCTATTAAAGAAAAAATTCCTTTTTTTTTCAAATTTTTTTTTAGTGTTTTTCTTATAATCAAATCCGAAGTCCAATTTTTTAATAAATATTTAAAATTATATGTATTTATTGTTCTTTTTTGCCAAACTTTATGAAACAAGTATGTTTGAGATATTAAAAAAATAGTTTCTTTATTAAAGTTATTTGAATATTCATAACTAATTGTATCTTCTTCTAAATTAGTTTCATAAAGTTTTGATAAATTAAATAGTTTTCCATGTTTAATAAAACTTAAACAAAATTTAATTTTTATTATTAAATTAATATTAAAACGAATAAAAAAAATGAAAAAATTTTGAAATTTTTTATTTATTTTATTAAAATTTATTTCTATTAAATAAGGCCATTTTCTTATTAATTCAATACTTTTTTTATAATATTTGAAAATTCTTTTTTTTATTTCAATATATTTTTTTTCATTATTATCAAAAGAAAATTTATCTTCGGTTTTTAATTTATTAGAAAATTCTATTTTATCAAAATAAATTTTTTTAGTTATTTTTTCAATTTTATATTTTTTCAAATATTTTAGTTTTTCTAATTTTTTTATATTCTTCGAAATTTTATACTCATTTTTAAATGGAATTTGTTTTGGTAAGTTTCTGTTGCTATTTTCATTATCTAAATAAAATTCAGAATTCTTTTCAATTTTAGTATCGAAGTCTATTAATTTTTTTGCTCTATCATTAATTAATTCTTTATTATTAATTAATTCATTATTACTAGAATCAATAGTAATTTCCTTTTTTATTAAAAAAAAATTGAAATAAATTCTATTAAATTTTAATAAAACAAATTTTTTCCAGTTTTTTTTTAATTCTTTACGGATCGGTTTCCAAAAAGAAGGTTTTTTTTTAATATCTCCAAAAGGTGACTTAGTTTCAAAACCCCAAGCTGTTAAATAACTATAATTTATTATTTTTTTTTTATTCTTAGTAAAAGTTTTGTTATTATTTAATAAGTTATTTAAAATTAAATTTTTTTTTTCACTATTTAAAGAATCTAAATTTGTATATATTTTTTCATTTTTATTTGTTTCAAATTGCAGATTATGCCATGGTTTTAAATTAAAAGGATATATAATTTTTATTTGAGGACCATCTCTAAGCCATTGTTCTGGCAATTCTTTCTCGGAAACTTCAGTACCATCATAAGTACATTTTATATAAATTTCTTTATTCCAATCATTCCAATCTTCACTCCATTCAGGAGTTTGAAATAGTACTAAACGAATACTATTTTTGAAGATTATTAGTATAGGTAATAGTAAATATTTTCTAAAATAGGATTGAATAATTAACAACCAACTTCTTCCCCATTGAGCCAATGGAAAATCCCATCTATTCGCTATTGCAAGACGATCTGCTTTTGTCTTTTTTATAGGGACATTATTTTCAGTTGAAAAAAGGATTATTTTTTTTCGTTTTTCGATAGGGTTTTTGAAAATATTTTTTATACAAATTAAATTTAATTTATTTAATGAAAATTGAAATGGGATATGTTGTTCATTTATTCTTAAAAAAAATGGAGAATGTGTTTTAAGTTGTAAAACTTTCCATATTAAAGTTTTACGTCTTCTAGCCCGCATCGAACCTTTTACTAATTTTCGACGAAAATCAGACTGTTGTGAAAAACGTCTTACAATTTTTCTTCTTTTATCCTTTCCTTTTATAAGATATCCTAAATTTTTTACTTTTCTTTGACGAATATCGGTAACTCCAACAGCTATAACATCAAATTTATCATTTCGTAATTTAGAAGTCCAGCGTGGTACTTCTTTTGAAATTTCTCGAAGTTGAAACTTTTTATGAAAATAAAATATTTTCTTTAATAAAAAAAGAATTTTATTTAATTGAGTAAAATTAATGAAATTACTTAAAAATAAATTTTTCCATGAGCGTTCTAGTATTTGCCATTTATCTTCCCCCAATTGTTTAAAATACAAAGCTCTTTGTCGAGTAGATAAATTTAAAACAAGTTCCCAATTAAAATGAGATGTTCTAGTCTGCTTTTTATTTGAAAAAGGTTTATTATCTAATTTTTCACCTAAATCTGAAAAAGTCTTTTTTTTTGTTGGATCAATAAACGCTTGTTCTTCGGAAAATTTAATTTGCTGTAATTTCGTATTGAGTTTTTTATTTTTTGATCCCTGAATAAGTAAAATCAGAATGCGACGAGCATCTTTATTTAGCGGTTCCCAAGGTAATGGTAAATTCTTCCGTTCCAAATCTCTCCATCGGTTAGAAATCCAAAATTTAAGTTTATTTTCTTTTTTTGCTAAATAGGTTATTTTTCTATTTTTTTTTAATTCATAAAAATTTTCTGTTAAAAGCCAAGGTGATTTAGATATTGTTGTTTTTCCACGAAAGGATCCATTTAGAAAAGGATCATAAATTTTTGTCAAATTATTCCCTTCATTATTAAATAAGCTAGTTTTTTTTTCTATAACCTCTTTTAAAAAAACGCCATTGTCTAAAGCTTTAAGTCTATTTTGTACTTCATAATACAAATTATTTTTTCTTTTTTGTTTAGTATTAATCCAATCTTCATAGAAATTATTAGATAAAATAGATTTTTCTGAAATATTTAAATAATTTTTCAAATCTTTTCCAAAAATGGATAAACTGGGTAAAGCTGTAAAAGATAGTTTTTGTTTTCCATCACTTAAAGATATATCAAAAAAATATTGAGATACATTTTTTTTTACAGGACTTTTATTACTAAACCGACTATTCTCAATATATCGTAATGGTCGATTCCATCGATAATGATCAAAAAAGAAAGTAGGCCAGGGTTTATTTAACCATGAAAAACCATAAATTTTTAATTGGTTAAATTGAAATTCATTATTTAATTTTTTAGTAAATAATGGTACCGGAGTTCTGCCTGAATATAATGAGAAACATGCTAAAAGAATAATACTAAATGTTCGATATATAAGACGTTTTACTAAAAGATAAAGTACAGGTGAATCCTGCTCTATACGAATTAAAAGTAATTTAAGAAATTTGAAGAAAAAAAGATGACCAGTTAACCAACCAAAAAACCAACTTAGAACAAATAGGAAGTTATTACTATAACGAAAGGAAAAAGCATTAACTAATCTAGCTAATACAGGACTTGGTAAAAGAACGGGATTTAATAATTGGAAGATAAAACTATCAAAAAATATTTTATAAATTCGAGAATCATTAATTGAACTTATAGGGCGTAGCGATTGGTAATCTAAAAGATCTTTAATTCGATACCAATGAAATAAAATATATGGTGGAACTAATAAAGTTACTGTATGAGGTTTTACTAATATTATATAAAGGGGCGAATAATATATTGATAAAAATATTATTAATTGTCCCAAAATTAAACCACTTATGGCCACAGTACCACTAAGATTTCCTTCTAGAAGAAAAGCTCGTATAGATAGAATTTGCGAAGGGCCAATAGGCAGTGTTGTAAGAAATCCATAATATAATCCAAATAAAATCAACGGACTTGAAATATTTATCCATGATAATATTGAAGCCCATAGTACAGAAAACTGTAAGGGAGTGTTTGTTATCATAATAAAATACTTTCTTCCTTAAAAGCATAGAAGTAGGATAAAATAAAAAAGTTAAATTAATTTTGTTAGCTATAAAAGAATTAAAATATTATGAATAAAAAATGATTTATTAAATTTCATAATATTTTAATTCTAATAAATTATTGAAAAGTAAAATACTTAATTAAATTTTATTTTTCTTTTTCTTTTTTTATCAAATCATTCCAACCTAAATTTTCTAAATTATTATTACGTCGTAAGGGACGAGTAACAAGTTCTAGAATATCTCTTGCATTTGTAAAACCATGAATTTGAGCAAAAGTAAATTCAACAGACCATTTTGTATTAATTCCTCTGGCTTCCAAAGGGTTTGCATGAGCCATACCAGTAATTGCTAAATCAGGTTGTAATTCCCGCATACGCTGGATTTGATTATAATTATCAGGTTTTTCAACAATACGTGGCATAGGTATAGACATGTTTTTACAGGTATTTTGTGAAAATAATAATTCTGCTGCTTGATATCGTTTATCTAAATATGGAATACCAATTTCATAAACAATCATTCCACAACGAATTAAGAATCTAGCTAAAGATATTTCTAAAAGATTGTCTCCCATAAAAAAGACAGATTTTCCACGTACTAAATCTAAATAATCTTTTAAATTTTTCCAAATTTGTTCTTCTCTTTTCTCCAAACCCTCGGTTTTAATTCCAAATACGGAACAAATTTTTTCAATCCAAGCACGTGTTCCATCAGGACCAATAGGAAAAGGCGCTCCTATCAATTTACATTTGCGACGTCTCACCAAAGTAGTTGCTGTACGACTTAAAAATGGATTAACACCA